TTCAAATTCATTAAAATTTCATGTACTGATTCTTCAATACCAACTATTGTAGAATATTCATGCGGTACCTTCTCAGATTTTGCGCGTGTTATACATGTTCCTTCTATTTCCCCAAGTAAAGCCTTTCTCATCGCGATACCTATCGTATCCGCTTGACCTTTCATAAGCGGGGACAAAACGAAACGGCCATAATAAAGACGATTACTGTCTGTTCTTGATTCAACACACTTCCACTGTAGTGTCCGAGTGGATACTGCCACTTCCTCTCGAACCATACTAATATTATTGTTTGATCAGATCATTGAATTATTTATTTCTCTTGAAATCCATTCAATTCTTATTTCTACACACGTCTTTTTTTAGGAGGCCTACATCCATTATGTGGCATAGGGGTTACGTCACGTACGAAACTTAATAGTATACCACTTCTACGAATGGCTCGTAATGCTGCATCTCTTCCGAGCCCGGGGCCCTTTATCATGACTTCTGCTCGTTGCATACCCTGATCGATTACTGTACGAATAGCGTTTGCTGCTGCGGTTTGAGCAGCAAATGGTGTCCCTCTTCTTGTGCCCCTGAATCCACAAGTACCTGCGGAGGACCAAGAAACCACCCGACCTGTTACATCTGTAACAGTCACAATGGTATTGTTGAAACTCGCTTGAACATGAATAACTCCTTTTGGTATTCTACGTGCATTCTTACGTGAAGCAATACGCCCACTCCTCCGTGAACCAATTCTTGGTATAGATTTTGTCATATTTTATCATCTCATAAATATGAGTCAGAGATATACGGATATATCCATTTCATGTCAAAACAGATTTTTTATTTGTGTATTGGGTCTTTTAGAAAGTCCCTTTTTAGAAAGATTACCCTTGTCTCTGTTTATGTCTCGGATTGGAACAAATTACTATAATTCGTCCCCGCCTACGGATTAGTCGACATTTTTCACAAATTTTACGAACGGAGGCCCTTATTTTCATATTTGTCATTCCTTAATTCCAAATATACTCCTTGGAAGAAAATAAGTCTCTTGAAATTTGGAACCTCGAATTATATCCCCGCGAAAGGAATGTTTGAATTAAAAAGCCATCTAATCATTCGAATCTTTGTTGCGAAGTCTATAAATTATACGTCCCCTAGTTGAATCATAACTACTTACTTCGATTTTGACTCTATCTCCTGGTAGTATCCGTATAAAACTCCGTCGGATCCTCCCCGAAACATAACCTAGAATCAGATCTTCATTATCTAGACGAACCCGGAACATACCATTGGGAAGTGATTCAGTAATTAAACCTTCATGAATCCATTTTTGTTCTTTCATTCCAGGTAACCCCCTTGAAGTATCAACTAATGGAGGAGGAGTGATATTAGACAATTCGTCTTTCCTCTCTTTTTCTAAAATAGCAAGTTACGGATCAAATTCGGATACTCGAAGGATCACCATATATAACACAAAATTTCTCCTCCAATTCCTTCGAGTCGGGCTTCTCGATCTGTCATTATACCTTGAGAAGTAGAAAGAATTACGATCCCCATTCCACCTAAAATCCTAGGAATTCGTTGATAGTTGGAATAGATTCGTAGACCAGGTCGACTGATACGCTTTAAAATAGTTCTATATGTTCCTTTCCTATTCCTTCTGTGTTGCAGGGTTGAAACCAAGAAATATTTGTTGTTTTCCCGATGTTTCCTAACATTTTCAATAAACCCTTCCCGTAGAAGTATTTTAACAAAGTTTTCGGTTATATTAGTAGATGCTATTCGAACTGTTCCTTTTTTATCCATGGTAGCATTTCTTATGGAAGTTATTATATCGGCAATAGTGTCCCTACCCATGACGAACTAGAATTATTGGTGCCTTGCAGTTTTGATATAATCAACATGTTCTGTTTTTTTTTTTTATTTATGAATTATTAAAGGTATATGCGTGAGACACAATCTACTAATTGATCCATTTCAAATACCCTACTAAACTATATTACGGTCTCATCTACTAGTATTTATAAGACTTCAGGAGCTAATGAGACTATTTTAGTGAAATTTAACTGTCTCAATTCCCGAGCAATCGCTCCAAAAACTCGAGTTCCTTTTGGATTTCCTTCTTGATCAATGACAACTGCCGCATTGTCATCATATCGTATTATCATACCGTTGTCGCGTTTGAGTTCTTTACATGTACGTACAATTACAGCTCTAATCACTTCTGATCTTTCGAGAGGCATATTGGGCACTGCTTCTTTGATTACAGCAACAATAACGTCACCGATATGAGCATATCGGTGATTACTAGCCCCTAAGATTCGAATGCACATCAATTCTCGAGCCCCGCTGTTGTCCGCTACATTCAAATGGGTCTGAGGTTGAATCATATCATTTTTTTAATCTGCTCTTTCAATGCATTTCAATGCAAAGGGCGGGGAAAAAGAGAGAAATATTGTCTGTCCAGAAATACAAAAATCTGCGATTTATTTTTGATCACAAATACCCTTCCTTTTCACATCCCTATCTCGCGATAATGAATTGAGTTCGTATAGGCATTTTGCACGCAGCTATTGAAATAGCCGCTCTGGCGACAGTTTCGGATACTCCGCCCATTTCATAAAGTATTCGACCTGGTTTAACGACAGATACCCAATATTCGGGGGATCCTTTCCCCGAACCCATACGCGTTTCCGTAGGTCTTACTGTAACGGGTTTGTCGGGAAATATACATACCCATATTTTTCCGCCACGACGCGCATATCGTGTCATTGCTCGCCGCCCTGCTTCTATTTGTCTAGATGTGATCCAAGAGGGTTCAAGTGCTTGAAGAGCGTATCTACCGAAACAAATACGATTGCCTCGATAAGACATTCCCTTCATTCTTCCTCTATGTTGTTTACGAAATCTGGTTCTTTTGGGGTTATAGTTGATGGTTGTTTCTTAATCCCATCTCTACTGCAGAACTGGACATGAGAGTTTCTTCTCATCCAGCTCCTCGCGAACGAAACGATTCAATAATATTACAGATATACATATATTTAATGAATAATACACTGAATCATGGGATTTATTGATATTTAAAAAGGAATCTGTATATTTTGTATATACAGCTAGACGCATATTTCCATTTATAGAGGATAATGCTTTTCTTTTGAAAATGAATCCTTGACCTTTATCGAATCCATCAAAATATTGCAATCCAATAATGATTTCGCGGGCGAATATTGACTCTTTACCTATTTGCTTCATTCGTAGGGTAAACCCATGACCTATCAGAATAAATCAATTGTTTCCTGGTTGATTCCGCCATCCCACCCAATGAATCATTAGGATTCGTTTTCAATAGAATCTTTTGCAGTCAAAGGTTCCGTCGTTCCCATAGCTTCTCCATTAATGGTTAGGCCTGAACTTTGCAATGGAGCTCCCAATGAAATTCGTTCCCGGGTCAATCTCCTCAGTCTCTATTGACCCGAGGCTCTTTATTATTTGATTTGTCATTTTCTTATGAATCGTATTCATCTAATTATGGACGAACCGGTATTGATGCGTTATCACACTGCCTTTATATGAGATGATTGATAGACCATACATATTGGAATCATATATCAGTGATATTTTCCTTCTCTCTTTCTCTCGCCCTTCCATTTATGCACATCCCTCTATTTTCCCTTTCCTTTATGGAAAAAGATTTCAGTTGCTACAACTATAGGATGGATCCATCCTATAGTGACTGGTTCTTTGGATTTAGATAATATGAAGCAATGAGTTGGCTACTAGTCCTATAGTTATTAGTTAGGGGCCGATCCTTTTTTTTTTGAATCCCAACTCTAACTCTAAAGAAAAAACCAACGAGTCACACACTAAGCATAGCAGTTCTACCAAATGGTCAATCGAATTTTTATTCAACCCTATAGAAATAGAATTAGAATTGCTCATTTTTTTGAAATTGAAGTGAAAAGGAATAGTTTGTCGTTTTTTGTTCTATCACTGAATAGAGTGGGAAGCAAAGGGCAGGTCTATTATTGCTCGTCTACAAATATCCAAATTTTTATGCCCAATACCCCATATATGGTTCGAACTGTATAGGAACAATGATCAATTTTAGCTCGAATGGTTTGTAGGGGAACCCTGCCTTCTCTGATCCATTCGACTCGTGCAATTTCTTTTCCGTCGATACGCCCTGCAATTTGCACTTGAATTCCTTTTGTGTCCGCTTGTTCAGTTAATTCAATAGCTTTTTTCATTGCCTTTCGAAAGGAAACTCTATTCTTTAATTGTCGAGCTATATATTCTGCAAGAATATTAGGTTGTCCATAAGGTTTTGCAACTCTTGTAATAGCAATGTTAAGTCTCCGGTTCGCAGAATGAAACCCCTTTTGTACATTCATCTGTAATTCTTCGATTCCTCGGGTTCCACCTTCTATTAAAAAATTGGGGAATCCAATAGAGATTATGACCTGGATCAGATCCATTTTTTTTTGAATCTCTATATGTGCAATTCCTTCGAAACCTGAGGATATTCTCATATTTTTTTGTACATATATCTTGATACAATCCCGTATTTTTTCATCTTCTTGTAGACCTCTGCAATAACTTTTTGGTTGTGCGAACCAAAGGGAATGATGACTTTGGTTTTCACCAAGTCGGAAACCGAGTGGATTTATTTTTTGCCCCATATATATATATTTCTCTCTCTTTCTCTATATAATATATCTCTTATAGGATCTCTCTATACATTTTTTGTTCCTAAAAACATATCCCGATCCGTTTTCTTTTTCGATCTATCTTGCAATACAATAGTTATATGACAGGTGGGTCTTTTTATCGGGTAACTACGTCCTTTAGCGCGAGGTTTAAACTTTCTCACGATAGTACCCCCATTGACTTCGGCTTTACTAATGAATGAATCAGCTTCGTTAAAACCCTTATTGTGACTAGCATTTGCTGCTGCAGAATAAACCAGTTTAAAAATGGGATAAGATGCTCGATAAGGCATGAGTTCCAGTAGC